AGAGAGCTTGTTGGAACACATGCATGCTAATTCTGGAACATCTATTCTTGGAACACGAGCAAATCCGCGTGCGATAGGTTATGGCTCTGAGTTGGGCCCGCCCACAGGATATGGAACTAAGCGAAGGGATGCGGGCAATGGATCTCTAACGCCTGAACAGGATATGCAACTAGAAAAGGATCCGCCGGTGAATCTGCTGGGTCAATTGCTTTTATGGGTTCTTAAACAAAGTAAATTGGATCTAGGTAAACAAAAAGAGGTTATTCGACGAGAACTGCTAGTGCTTCTTCTCAGCTCGGTCGACGTTCACAGGGTTCAACAATGAATATTCCCACCCCTTCGTAGCTGCTTCTGATCGTGTTTCAACTTCAACCTCCATCTTGACTGCTGCTGAAACTACTCGCTTTTTATCTTGATTTTGATTTCAAACTTTCTATGACTCTCGAACTGCTGAGTCAACAAGGTAAACTATCACTAATACGGGCCGGGATGCTGTCTTTACCGGCGCTATTGCCTCCCTGCCCTCGATGCCTTTCCTTTGGTACCTCTGCTTACTCAGATGCTCCTACCTTTGCGTCTCTTACCCTTGCTGCTGAAGCTTATGCCTCTATCTATCCTTGTTAAATCACGTAGATTCGGAGAGATCGAAGGAGCATGAATGGCTACTCAATTCAGTCTCGTTTAGGGGGTCGTTCCTCTCCTAGCAGAGGGGAAGGGAAATACGCACTTCATATTATATATGATGCTATGCTGCTGCTTTCTCTTCAGTTTCCTATCCCGCTATTTGTGATGGCGGTGCAACTTGTGCTGCTTAAACGAATGCTGGTGATTCAGGATCAACGAATGGCTCTGGATCAAGGCCGGTCGACCGTCTCAAGGCGCAAGGCGCCGGTCCAAGGGAAGAAGTGCAAATAGAGTGGAACGCAGTGGAACACATAGAGGGTGAAACGCAGTGCAACGACCGGATACAGAGGTCGAAGACAAAGACCCAAGGGTCGCTAAAGACATAATCCAAGAGCCTTTATATGCTATATGCCTTCCAGCCGTTATATGCTTCAAAGCCGAAAAAGTTCTCCTGTCTTTCAGTAAGCTCTCTTGTCTCCCGAAGGTCTAAGGATTCAAACCCGTACTCAAAGGTACGAAGTGTTTTTGACTCGTTGAGCTTTATATGCTTCAAGCGCAAGAAGGACGAGGGACTATTCGGCAAGCAAGCAAATCAGGCCTTTCTTGAATAGGCTTCAACCATCCCTAGGTCTGAAAGCTAGTCTGAAAAAGATAAGTCATCCAAGTCTGAATGAAATAGGAATTGGAGAGCCACTGAGTCCTCGTGTAGCAGAAGTTCGTTCTCCCGCCGAAAAAAGAGTCAGAGTCCTGGTTCCCTCTTTTCTTTAAGAGCCGTCGGAGCTTAGCTTAATCCAGCTGGGGACCACTGGAGTTTCATTTCTGGTCTTCAAGACTCATCAACGATCTTAGTGTTGGGGCGAAGGAGAAGCTCGAGAAAGCTGATGAGCTGATCCGTCGGGCTGAAGAGCTACAAAAATTCAATAAAAGAAAGACCGAAACAAAAAGAAATAGACTTTATAGGATGTATATTCGTGCGAGCCGCCGGGCGGATCAGTTAAAAAAAAAAAAATAAAGAATTACGACGTCAAATTATGAAAGAGCTTTTTGGAGAAGACGATCCATGAGATGCTCCTGCGCACCAGCTGAAAGAAGGAGCTTTGGATACCCTATTATTAGAGACAGGGGCAAGCCAAAACCTACTCCTAACAAGCTGCTGGATGCTTCTGATCAATAGGAGTAGGAGGAAAAAAAAGCTTATGATGAGCATCTATTTGAGTCGATCATTTCCAAGATCTAATTCAAGTTTTTTCTTATGTAGTGGAAACGCCTTACAATCTGAAGTTTTACGCTTAAGGGAAGAAATGTTCTTGGTAAATGTAGGACTTGGGACCCCCAGAATTTGTATGCAAGATGAGCTTACAGGAGTTCCAATCAACCGAGCCACCAGGTTTGAGAATAAAGTGGGATCCCTGGGTGTAGTGGCCGGTGAATCACTGATCAAAGAGCAGATTTTGGAGAGATTCTTCATCGATCTAGTGGCCGGTGAATCACTGATCAAAGAGCGAGCAGCCGCCAGGTTTAATGATTTGGTGGGATCCACAGATGTAGTGGCTGGTGAACCGCTTCTTATTTTTCCACGAAGATTCAGACAAAACCGAGCTTGGATGGAACTGAACAAGATTTTTCGAACGAATACAAAGGTAAAAGGCTTTTTTATTAAGAAAGTAAAAGGAGGTTATTCAGTAGCCATCGCAGGGTTCATTACTTTTCTGCCATTACGTCCTCGCATAAGGCAAAGGATATCGAATGATCGATTCACCATTAAGAGCATTAATCCCAAAAGGACGAATATTGTGGTGTTATAACAGCGGCAGATCAAACAAGAACTTGATGAGCGAAATTTGCTGACGAAAAAAAAGAGCACTTTTTTTCAATTCCGAAGCCTAGCGTCTCCTGTAACACTCTATCACCTTAATCCATTCTTTTTTTGAGGGTCTGGCACTTCTTCCTCCGGCCATCTATTTACATAGCAAAAAAAGGCAAAGGCTCTTGCTCTCCTCTATTTAGGACCCCGATTCACGATCAGGACTCTATCAAGTATCTCAAGTGATTAGGCGGGGGCAGGATTCGAACCTGCAATCTTCAGATCATGAGCCTGATGAGTTGACCAATTCCTCTACCCCGCTTCTTCCCCTTATCCTCAAAGATCGTCGTTGGTCCTTCGTTCGTAGTGGTCATTGTTATAAAACACCTCTTTGAGATCACATTCATCATCCGGGCGGGCAGCCTCCGGTCCGGTAGGGGTCTTTCATACGACTTGCATGTGTTAAGCATATAGGCCAATAGCTTTTTAGCGCTTAGCTACTACCTATACTATAAGCTTCTTTCTCCTCTTACTTATATGGAGGAGATAGTAAGCAAGAAAAGGGAATCAAAACCTTTCCCTTCTACGCTACGATCTTTCTTCTCTTATGAAATTGATAGTTACCTTTCAAAGATCGGATTCTGCGCATCCACCGAACACATCTGGATCGATTCCTAACACCGGATTTTCCACATCTATTAGCTTATTGCCAGAAGAAAACTTATTGATAGCACAGGAAAGAGACGATTCTCTGCATCTAGATTGATTGCACGGGATTTCTAGTATGTATCTAGATATTCTTGTTTTTTTGTTTTTAACCTAAGGATACAAGAAGACTTGAAGCCTGAAAAGAAGAAGCTTGCTCTTCCGACCCATCAAAAAAGATCATATCCTATATTACTGACTTTTCCCCGAGCCTGACTGGAGCTCTAATCAGTCTTTTTAAGGAAGGTTGGGGCAGGTAATTGAATGAACTAGCCAGTATTAGGATTATAGATAAGATCTATTGCAGGGTAAGTATTCTGTATCAATAGAACCAGGGAAATGGTAGAGAGAACATAATGATAGTGAAAATATGAATGTAGAGAAATTATAATAATAAAAAGAGTGAGGAAGGAGAGTGGGATGCTTAACATAAGAAATTAACCAATAGTCAGCCACATCCCTTAGCGAACGCTGTCGTCAACGCTATTGCTAAAACGAGAGTTCCTACAAAGAATCCCAAACCGCGGATGTTAATCTTACTAGAGGCCGAATCCAACTCGTTTTGAACCCTTGTTCCATCTCCCGTTACCTCGGAAACTGCCTCGGCGACTAGCTTTTTGGCAACTGAATGTAACTCCTTAGAACTTTCTATAGTCTTGAAATAAGTCTCAACTGTTTCTTTCATAGCCAATAAGCCAGAATCAGGAAGTGCTGCTACTTGTTCAGAAAACATGCCCTAATAAAGAGTGCATCCGATACATAGACAGAGTAGAAGAGCGGGTAGGATATCTGGTAAATAGGACAACATTGGAGACGGTGCCGGAATGTTTTGAATGTTAGGAAGGAAGCCCACCTTAGTGGAAAACTTCAATTCCTTCATCTTTAGGGGTCCATTCCCTGATTTAGTCCTTGCCAGTATCTTGTCCAGATTCCTTAGACCCCTTTCTGGCGATCGCAACAATTGACGCTTTTGTTCAGCCTCAATAACATGGTATATGCTTTCAGTTCCCAACAAGGGGTTTACCGCTTTCACAGGCTTGATTTTCGAACCACTCCAGAGAAAAGGCGTTTTTAACTTAAGTTGTCTATATGCTTCTTAGATACTGTAGGCAGTTTAGTCTTCGCCTTTATTGGTTCAGCTATTCTGGTTGGCGGAGTTCTATTCTGGCCATCAGACGTTGACTGAAAGCGAGGTTCATGTCTAGAAGCAAGTAACTGAGCCAATTTGGATACTTTCGCGATAAGAGATATAATTTTATAATTTTTCTATTAGTTGTTAAAGAGCAATTCCCAAATTCCTCTTTAAGGATTGGCTGCTCTTAGCGCAATATCCGCTGTTCGTCAGGCAGCTCGAGAATCAGCCAACTCTGATGACTTTCCTGGCTTGGCTTTATTTCTGTCTTGACTCTATCTGTCTCTGTCTCTCTCTCGACTAGTAGGTCAATCAATATCTGTTATTCCGCTTCGATCTCTGGTCTGTAGCCAATTCCCTTTCCTGTCTGTCTCGACTCTATGCCTTCACTGCTGTCTTGGTGAAAACTGTGGTAGTGGGATCGGTTCTTTGCTTGCATCCTTCGAAGACATCACCGATATTATCATATTTAAAGAAAAGATGGCGAAATCTTTAATGAAAAAGGACCAACGATTTATTGCGACCTGCCCAGAATGCCAATACATACTAAGACCTTGTTCACACAGCAAAGAAAGGCCGGGTGGAGTCAGCTGGCTGCTTCTTGGCCACGCCCCCTGCACGAGATACTTGATCTAAATTCTTAAATGGGAAATTGCATATCATTCGCCGATATACGTATAGGAACATGGGTACATGATATTGAATGTCATCCAGGTGGCTCGAGCCGCAGGAATTTTTGCTAAAATAATGAAGGAACCAGCACTCCCTACACTTTTTCTTAGGCTTGTGCGGCTATCATCGTATTATAAGACAAACTGGGTTGCATTGGTAGCTATGCTTAGCAGTGACATAATTTTTCGTTTTTCAACTAAATCTCATCCCAAACAGTTGTGGCGGAACACGCCACTAAATTTCAAACGCCAAATATGGCGTACTTCAGTCCCACTCACCATAAAAGAGTGAGAAAAAGTGGGCAGAGCAAAGATCGAAAAAAAATAGAAAATGAAGGATTTTTTCGCGTGGTTATTTCGTAGGCCGACGAACAGGCAAATTGAGCCTGTCGATACAGCCCGTTTGAATTATTTAGATGGATTTGAAAGGCTCAAACCGGATCCAGGCGATAGCCATGAGCTCTTGCTTAACAAGGCTTCTCGGTTGATCGATAATTACTTTATATTACATAACTTATCCGTTCCGCCATCACACAACAGTTTGGACGTAGCTCGCCACCTGGAGAGCTTAAATACGGCAACTCCAGCGGGCCTGGGTGCTGACCCCGCACTCAATCTTCTTTTAGAATTACAGAATCCTGCCAGTGAGCTTTACATAGAAGCAACCAGACTCCTGTCCTGCTGTCATGGTTCTAAGGCTCTCTGGTTGGATGGTTGCACGTGCTAAAAATACGGGATATTACGACTCTTCCTTTTTCTGAGAAGAAGGAATGAATTACATCGGAGAAGATCAAAAATATTAGAATTTCTTATGTTAGAAGGTGCTAAATTAATCGGTGCAGGAGCTGCTACAATTGCTTTAGCAGGAGCTGCTGTCGGAATTGGAAACGTATTCAGTTCTTTGATTCATTCTGTAGCTCGAAATCCATCATTGGCTAAACAATTATTTGGATATGCTCTTTTGGGATTCGCTTTAACCGAAGCTATTGCCCTGTTTGCTTTAATGATGTCCTTCTTGATTCTTTTTGTTTTCTAATTGGACTCGTTTTTTTCTATTCTATAAATATTAAGGTGTAGTCTCTCTTCTAAAGAAGAAAAGGAAGAAGGCGAGGCCACCCCTAATCTAATGGGGTGGGAAGAGGAGTGGGAAAGTGGGCCTCTTCAGCTTTAGGAAAGCATAAAAGAATGGGTAAGAGGACTTCTTTCGCTTTTTTATTTTCTTGTTTTTGCAGCGAAGGTGAAGATACTCAGGTAGATTTTTCATGGTCCGTCGGTGTGCTCATTTCGAATTGTATTTATCTTTGACCGCGCTCAGAGAATTTCCTTGTTCGGTCGTTCAGAGATGGTTTCAGAGATGTTAGAGGTTGCCGCTTCTTAGTTCATCTCTCGGTAAAACAAGGCACCTATGCGGTGGGTTCGACTCCCACAGGAGCACACATTGCAAATCTAATTGGTACTTTCCTTTTATTGATTCTTGCTGTCAATTTCGGATTCTTTAGCGATGTAAAGCCATCAGGCAGTAGACCGGCAAGGGAACGGCTGTCTCGGTATTCGTTCTTGAATCAGTGACTGAGAGTAAGGGCTAGTGATCAATAAAAAATAAAACTAGTGTGGCATCTTGCTTTTCGTAGTAAGCAACTCTCTTTATTTTATAAAGCTCTTTCTTTATCGAAGTAAAGAGTAGTTCCTCTTGTTGAAGTCGTCGTTCCTCTCCTTTTAGGCGAGCTACTTCGTTCCTCTTGTTCCTATTCTCCGATTCGGAATCAGATCTGATCCCTAACTCCGGAATAAGTCTTTCGGGCTATGTAGAGCGTTAGAATGCGTCTGCTGGTCCTCGTGTGGGTGATTGATTTCCCCATCTGATTCGTTAAACGTTGGTTTCTCAGTAAGAAGATCGATGTCTGCTGGGATCTAGTCCATGAAAGAAAGACCTTTTTCGCTATTGAACCAATATGATCGTATGGATTCTTTCAAGAAAGAATCGCAAACAAAGAGTCAATTGCTTATTAGGTAGCAAACAGGAAAAGCAAACAAAAGGGGGCGCCTTCAAGGCTTGCTTTTCGTTGATCTCTTACTGGTTCACCATCACTCGAACCTGGAACCGAAGGACTTGCCTTTTCGTTGAGCTAGGCCCGTAAACTCTTTTAGGAGTTCCAAAGACGACATAGATGACTGAGGGCCCTTCTAGATGGAGCCAGGTTAGGTCAATTCGATCGCTTAAGCCCTTACTGCGATAGAGTAGGCCGCTTTAGTTGGCAAGGTTATATGGTCTAGAATTCTGCCACCTGTGAAAGAAAGGTTGCGAAAGATGTTAAGAATGGCATTCCCCCCGATTGAGGAGAAAGAGCCAGCTGTAGTCCCACTAATGTAATAAGGGCCAAGTCTTCGAGAGTCATCCTTATTGCTAGGGTTTCCACTCCTTTTCATGGTCGAGCTTCTTTTATTTCCTCAGATAAGGGATCTCGCTAACCTCCCTTCTGTGAAACTCACTTTTAAGGAAGCAGATGAGCTCTCACCCGTGCAAGCATCAGAACATGCATTCTCGCGATCTACAGAGTCCTTAT